TATATATATATATATATATATATATATAAATGAAAATAAGCCATAATCATCCATTTCATTTAGTTGACTATAGTCCATGACCATTTACTGGAGCTATTGGAACAATAACTTTAATAACAGGTATAATTAAATGATTTTATAATTTTAACATAACTTTAATAATCCTTGGCTATTTTATTATTATTATAACTATATACCAATGATGACGAGATATTTGCCGTGAAGGAACATTCCAAGGTAAACATACTATTATAGTTGTTAAAGGTTTAAAATGAGGAATAATTCTTTTTATTGTATCTGAAATTTTCTTTTTTTTATCTTTTTTCTGAGCATTTTTTCACAGAAGTTTATCCCCTAATATTGAAATTGGAGCTATATGACCTCCCTCAATAATTTTACCTTTTAATCCATTTCAAATTCCTTTACTTAATACTATTATTTTAATTAGTTCTGGAATTTCTGTTACATGAGCTCATCATGCTCTTATTAACTACAATTTTAGACAAACAACCCAAGGTTTAATTATTACTATTATTTTAGGAATTTATTTTACAATTCTTCAAGCCTTTGAATATTTTGAAGCCCCATTCTCAATTGCTGATAGTATTTATGGATCAACTTTTTTTATAGCAACAGGTTTCCATGGAATTCATGTTATTATCGGAACTTTATTTTTATTTTTTTGTTTCATTCGACATTTAAACCATCATTTTTCTAATAATCATCATTTTGGATTTGAAGCTGCAACTTGATATTGACATTTTGTTGATGTAGTTTGATTATTTTTATATATTTCTATTTATTGGTGAGGTAATTAATTATTTATATAATATATTTAGTATATTTAACTTCCAATTAAAAAGTTTAATTTTCATTTAATATAAATAATTATTATTATTTTTAATATTTTTTTATTAACTTTTATTATTTCTAATATTTTAATATTATTATCATCCTTATTATCAAAAAAATCTTTTTATGATCGAGAAAAATCTTCACCATTTGAATGTGGATTTGATCCTATATCCTTAACACGAATTCCTTTTTCTCTTCATTTTTTCTTAATTACAGTTATTTTTTTAATTTTTGATGTAGAAATTGCCCTTTTATTCCCAATTATTCCTTTATTCTTATCTGTTAACTTTATTATTTGAACAAAAATAACAATTCTCTTTTTAATTATTTTAATCATCGGCTTATATCATGAATGAAATCAAAATATATTAAATTGAACTAAATAATTTTTTAGGATTATAATTTAATTAAAATATTTGATTTGCAATCAAAAAATATTGTATGTCAATTTATCTTAAATAAGAAGCAAAATTTGCATTTAATTTCGACTTAAAAAATTTGAGTATTTACTCCTTATTTATTAATTGAAACCAAAAAGAGGTATATCACTGTTAATGATATCATTGAATTTATATTCCATTTAGAAATATCTTTAAATTAAGCTGCTAACTTAATTAATAGTGAATAATATCATTAATATTTCTATTTATATAGTTTAAATAAAACATTACATTTTCATTGTAAAAATAAAATATAATTTTTATAAATTATTTAATTATTCAAAAATATTTTTATTTCCTTAATATCTTCAATATTATGCTCTCAATTATAAGCTATTTGAATTATTTTCTATAATAAAAAAATATAATTATTAATATAATAATTCATATAAAAAATCTAAATAAATAAATTTTTAAAGTATTTATTTGATAATAATTATAATTATTAGAATATTTAATTAATAATTGAACTATTCCTATACCTCTATAAATTTCTCTTCATCCTATATCAATATTTTTTATTAAATTTCTTCTAAAATTTAAAACAAAATAATTTATCCCATAAGTTGATAAATTTGGTATAAATCATATTAAACATAAAAAATTTCTTAAATTATAAGTTATCTTTAATTTATTTAAAGAATTAATATTTATATTACTTACTAAAAATCCTATAATTATTCCTAAAATTACAACATAAATAATTATTATTTTTATATTAATTGATAAATAAATTATATAAGGGTAAGAAAAAATTAATCATCTTAATATTCTTCCACTTATAATTCTTATTATTATCAATAAAAATATACCACTTAATATATTATAATCTTCTTCATATAAATTATAAATTCTTATTAAATTATAATCACCTAATATTAAATATATAAGTAATCGTATAGTATAAAATATAGTTAAACCTATAGATAAATAATAAATTAAATAAATTAATAAATTTAAACTTCTTAAACTTAAAATTTCTAAAATTAAATCCTTTGAATAAAATCCTGCTAAGAAAGGTAAACCACATAATGCTATATTTGAAATATTTAAACATAATGAAGTTAAAGGAATATAAAATCTCAACCCCCCTATTAAACGAATATCTTGAATATCACTTATTATATGAATAATTACTCCTGCACATATAAATAATAATGCTTTAAATATAGCATGAGTTAATAAATGAAAAAATGCTAATTCAGGAAATCCTATTCTTAAAATTCTTATTATTAACCCTAATTGTCTTAAAGTTGATAAAGCAATAATTTTTTTTAAATCAAATTCATAATTAGCTCTAATTCCTGATATAAATATTGTTAAAACTGATATTAATAATAAAATCTTAAAAAAAAAAGTATCCCTTAATAAATAATTAAAGCGAATTAATAAATAAACTCCAGCTGTCACTAAAGTTGATGAATGAACCAAAGCTGAAACTGGAGTCGGAGCTGCTATTGCTGCTGGTAACCATGAACTAAAAGGAATTTGAGCTCTCTTAGTTATAGCTGCAATAATAATTATAATTCTAATCATATTTATTTCAAAATCATTTTTTATAAAATCTAAATAAAAAACATAATTTCAACTCCCATAATTTAATATTCAAGAAATTACTAATAAAATGAATACATCTCCAATTCGATTAGATAAAACAGTTAATATTCCCGCATTATAAGATTTTAAATTTTGATAATAAATTACTAATAAATAAGAAATTAACCCTAACCCATCTCATCCTAATAAAATTCTAATAATATTAGGACTAATGATTAATAATAACATAGAAATAACAAATAATAAAACTAAAATAATAAACCGATTTAAATTTAATTCTGATCTTATATAACTTTTTCTATAAAAAATTACCACAGAAGAAATCATAAATACAAATATTATAAATAATAATGATATTCAATCCAATAAAATAGATATGACAATTCTAATAGAATTAAAACTAATAATTTCTCATTCTAAAAAAATAATTAAATTATGTATAATAAAATATATAAATATAATTATACTAATTATTCTTATAAGTATTAAAAAAAAAAATGAAATAAAACAAATTGAATATTTTAAATTATTTATAATTTAAAATGATACAATCATATTTTTGATACCACAAATCAATATTTTTATTAAATTATTTAAATAAAATCAAATTATTCTATAATCAATTTTTAAAATTAATATATTTAATGGAATTCAATGCAATATTAATAACAAATATTCACGAGATAAGCCCATATAATAACTATAAATTCCTGAATAAACTTCTCCATGTTGAGTATAAGAATATAAATATAAACTATACCCAGCTCTAAAAAAGGAAATTAATATTAATAAAATTATGGAAAATCATGATCATCTAATTAATCTAGTTATTAAAGTAATTTCCCCTATTAAATTTAAACTTGGAGGTGCAGCTATATTTGAAGAAACTAATAAAAATCATCACAATCTTATAGAAGGTATAAAATTTATTATTCCTTTATTAATATATAATCTTCGACTATGAACACGCTCATATATAATATTTGCTAAACAAAATATTCCTGATGAACATAAACCATGCCCAATTATCAAAATATAAGAACCAATAAATCCCCAATAATTTATGATTAAAATCCCTCTAATAACTAATCTTATATGAGCTACTGAAGAATAAGCAATTAAAGATTTAATATCAATTTGACAAAAACATTTTAATCTAATATAAAATCCTCCTAATAATCTAATTACAATTATAATATAATTTAATTTAAAATTAATTTTCTGTAAAAAAATTATTAATCGTAATAAACCATATCCTCCTAATTTTAATATAACTCCAGCTAAGATTATAGAACCAGAAACTGGAGCCTCAACATGAGCTTTAGGTAACCATAAATGAACAAAATACATTGGTATTTTAACTAAAAAAGCTATAATTATTACAAAATATAAAATATAATTATTAACTCTTAAAAACTTTAAAAAATAAATTATTATTGTTATTATCTCTCCAAAAACATAAAAAATCCCTATTAATAAAGGTAAAGATATAAATAAAGTATAAAATAATAAATATAAACCTGCTGTTAAACGTTCTGGCTGATACCCTCAACCAATAATTAATAATAAAGTAGGAATTAATCTAGCCTCAAAAAAAAGATAAAATATAAATATATTTATTACTCTAAAAACTAAATATAATATTATTATTAAAAAAATAATATTAAATAAAAAAAAATTTACATAATAATCTATTTTCAATAAATTTTCTCTAGACATAATTATTAATGTACAAATTAAAATTCTTAATATAATTAAACCATAAGATAATAAATCAAAAGATAAAAAATATCTTAAATTACAAAACAAATTTAATTTTAAAGTTACATTTATAAATAATAATAATATAAATATTATTATTATTTGAATTAATCAAAATATATTTTTTAAAAAACAAATAGGAATTATAAAAATTATTATTATTAAAAATTTTATCATTTTAAATTTATTTTATCTATAATAAATTAAATCTTTGAAAATAATCATTACCATGTCTTCGAATTATAGAAATTAAAATTGATAATCCTAAAGCTCCTTCACATACAGAAAAAACTAAAAATACTATTAATATATATATATTATAATCAATAAAATTTAATATTAAAACAAAAAAAAAAAAAATTCTTAATACAATAAATTCTAAACTCAATAAAACAATTAATAAATGCTTTTGTTTAAAAATAAAAATTAAATTCCCCACTAAATATATAAATAAAAATATTATTATTATATAAATTACATAAATTATCATTTTAAATGTTTTTATAGTTTAAAAAAAAAACATTGATCTTGTAAATCAAAATTAAATTTTTATTTTAAAAACTTCAAAAAAAAAGATTTTCTTTATCAATAATCTCCAAAATTATTATTTTTCATAAACTATTTTTTGAAATTAAAATAATCTTAATTTTTATATCAATTTTTATTTCAATTTACATAATATTTTTAAATAGTCCTTTACCCATAGGCTTAATAATTTTATTACAAACTTCTATTACATGTCTTATTACTGGAATAATTATAAAAACTTATTGATTTTCTTATATCTTATTTTTAATTTTTCTAGGAGGTCTACTAGTTTTATTCATTTATGTATCAAGAATTTCACCTAATGAACTTTTTAAATTAAATTTTTTTTTTCTTAAATCATTTTATTTAATAATTTTTATATTATTTTTATTTCTAATCTTTTTTTTTAAAAATAATTTAATATTAATAAATTTATCATTTAATTCAGATATAGATAATCTTATTTTATTAAAAAATTCATTTAATTCTAATATAATTAATAAATTTAATTTAAATAAATTATATAATAACCATACATTCATTATTATAATTATATTAATAATTTACTTACTAATTACATTAATTACAGTAGTAAAAATTATTAATATTTTTTATGGACCACTTCGATCCAATTTTTAATAAAATGATAAACTCAAATTATAATTTTTTAATAATTCGAAAAAAAAATCCTATTTTTAAAATCTTAAATAACTCATTCATTGATATACCTTTACCTTCTAATATTTCTTATTGATGAAATTTTGGATCATTATTAGGATTATGTTTAATTATTCAAATTATTACAGGATTATTCTTAACAATATACTATACAGCCAATATCGAAATAGCTTTTTTCAGAGTTAATTATATTTGTCGAAATGTTAATTATGGATGATTAATCCGAACTTTACATATAAATGGAGCATCATTTTTCTTTATTTGTATTTATATACATATTGGACGAGGAATTTACTATGAATCATTTAATTTAAAAAATACTTGATTAATCGGTGTTCTTATTTTATTTTTATTAATAGCTACAGCATTTATAGGATATGTTTTACCATGAGGTCAAATATCATTTTGAGGAGCTACTGTAATTACAAATTTACTTTCCGCTATTCCTTATATCGGTAATATACTAGTAAATTGAATTTGAGGAGGATTTGCAATTGATAATGCCACATTAACTCGATTTTATACATTTCATTTTTTATTCCCCTTCATTATTATAATAATAACCATCATTCATCTTTTATTTCTTCACCAAACCGGTTCTAATAATCCTTTAGGAATTAATAGAAACTATGATAAAATCCCTTTTCACCCATTTTTCTCATTTAAAGATTTATTTGGTGTAATAATCTTTTTATTTATTATTTCTATTTTATCACTTTCTAACCCCTATCTATTAGGAGACCCAGATAATTTCATCCCGGCCAATCCCTTAGTAACACCTCCTCATATTCAACCTGAATGATATTTTTTATTTGCTTACGCTATTTTACGCTCAATTCCTAATAAATTAGGAGGTGTAATTGCTTTAATTAGATCAATTGCCATTTTAATGATTATACCTTTCACATTTAATAAAAAAATTCAAGGTATTCAATTTTATCCCATTAATCAAACAATATTTTGATTCCTAATTACAACTATTATATTATTAACATGAATTGGAGCACAACCTGTAGAAGAACCCTTTATTATTACAAGTCAAATCTTAACTTTAATATATTTTTCTTATTTTATTTTTAACCCACTAATTAATAAATATTGAGATTATTTAATTTTTAATTAATTAATGAGCTTGTTAAGCATTTGTTTTGAAAACTTAAGAAAGAAATTCATTTCTATTAATTTTACTAAAAATTATTTAATAATTAAATTAAAAAAATTTTAAATCCTAAAAAAAAAATTAATAAATTTAAAGAAATAGGCAAATATCTTTTTCAAGCTAAATATATTAACTTATCATATCGATATCGAGGTAACGTACCTCGAACTCAAATAAATAAAAAAGTAATAAATAATAATTTTAAATAAAATAACAAATTTAAATTATACCCACCCATATAAAAAATAACAAAAATTATTCTTATAAATAAAATTATTCCATACTCTGCTAAAAAAATTAATGCAAATCCCCCACTTCTATATTCAACATTAAATCCAGAAACTAATTCTCTTTCACCCTCAGCAAAATCAAATGGAGTACGATTTGTTTCTGCTAATATTGAACTAAATAAACATAAACCTAATGGATATATTATAAATAAAAATCAAATTTTTTCCTGATAATTTTCAAAATAAAATATATTAAAACTTATAATTATAATAATTCTAGATAATAAAATTATTGCTAAACTAACTTCATAAGAAATAGTTTGAGCTAAAGCACGTAAAGCTCCTAACAAAGAATAATTTGAATTTGAAGATCAACCAGCTACTAAAACTATATAAACACCTAAACTTAAACATCTCAAAATAAATAAAATTCCTAAATTAAAACTAACTATATTAAAATAATAAGGAATTACTATCCAAATCAACATAGTTAATATAAAAGATAAAATAGGTGAAAAATAATAAACTAAATAATTAGAATAATTTGGATAAATTATTTCTTTAGTAAATAATTTAATTGCATCAGAAAAAGATTGTAAAATTCCCCCTAATCCTAATTTATTAGGACCCTTACGAATCTGAATATAACCTAAAACTTTTCGTTCTATTAATACTAAAAAAGCAATACCAACTAATAAACCAATAATTAAAATTAAAATACCTAAAAAAATTATTATTAAATCTTTTATTATAATTACTATTTATATAAATTAAATTTATATATAAATGAATTCTAAAATCATTACATTTTTTCTGTCAAAATAGTCATTCTATATTTCAATTAAAAATATTTTTTTATTAATTTTTTTTTATAAAATTCTAAATAATAAATTTAATTTAAATATTCAATCCTTTCGTACTAAAATATTTTTTTATTATAAAAGATAGAAACCAACCTGGCTTACACCGGTTTGAACTCAGATCATGTAAGATTTTAATGATCGAACAGATCAAAACTTTAAACTTCTACATTTAAATTTTATCTTAATCCAACATCGAGGTCGCAAACTTTTTTTTTTATATGAACTAAAAAAAAAAATTACGCTGTTATCCCTAAGGTAATTTTTTCTTTTAATCAATAAAATTGGATCAAATATTCACTTATATATGTTAATATTTTAAAAAAAGTTAATTTAATTTTTCTATCACCCCAATAAAATTAAAAATAAAATTCCTAACATAAATTTATATAAATTAATAAATTTTATAATTTAATTAAACTCTATAGGGTCTTCTCGTCTTTTTAAATTATTTTAGCTTTTTAACTAAAAAATTAAATTCTACAATTTATTATTAAGACAGATAATATCTCATCCAATCTTTCATACAAGTCATCAATTAAATGACTAATGATTATGCTACCTTTGTACAGTCAAAATACTGCAGCCCTTTAATTTAAAATCAGTGGGCAGATTAGACTTTAAATTATTTACAAAAAGACATGTTTTTGATAAACAAGTGAATATTTATTTTTGCCGAATTCCTAAAAAATAATTTTTTAAAATTAAATTTTATTTATTTATTTTTATACTAATTTTATCATTATAACAATATTTATTCAATTTTAATATTCTTTTTTATAAAATTATAAATTTCTATTAAATTTTATTTTTTATGAAATTATTTATAATAAATTAAAAATATTTAACAATATAAATCATATAATTTTCCTAATTTAAATTAAATTAATTATATTAATTTAATTTAAAGCTTATCCCTTAAATTATTAAATTTATTTTTTTATTTTAAAAATAAAAATTTAAAATAAATAAATAAATTCTAAATTAAATTTTTTTCTAAAAAAACTAGATATATTTAAGAACGATTAACATTTCATTTCAAATTAATTATTAAAAATATTTATTCTACAATAAATTTTATAATTAATTATCTCTCTTAAATTCGAGAATTATTTTTATAAATTAATTTTTTAATAAACTCTGATACACAAGATACATTAAATAAAAATTACTTTTAATTAATTTATATTTAAATTATTTCAAAATTCTTTTACAATACTAATTAATTATAAATATTTTTTATTTTTTCTTAAATAATTACTTTAATTTAATTTTTTAGTTAAAAATTCTTTTATTAATTATATTTTTCTTTAATTTTTTAATTTCAAATTAATTAAATTTATTTTAATATCTTTTCAATGTAAATGAAATACTTTCTAAGCTTTAATTTGTTTCTAGAAACACTTTCCAGTATTTCTACTTTGTTACGACTTATTTCAATTTTTTATATAAAATAATTATTATTTATATATATATATATATATATATATATATATATATATATATATTTAAATATAATTTTATAATTTATATATGAAAGCGACGGGCAATATGTACATATTTTAAATTTAAAATCATTTTATTAAATTAAATAAAATTACATTCAAATCCAATTTCAAATAATTTTTTCAAATTTTTATCCAACTTAAATATTAAATTTATTGTAATCCATTATATTCTTAATTATAATCTGCATCTTGATCTGATTTAATTTATTATTTATTAATTTTAAAATATTATAATTTTTTAAAAATATTTTTTTAACAACGATATACAAAATAATAAAATTAAGTAAATTTATTCGTGGATTATCAATTATTAAACAGATTCCTCTGAATAAACTAAAATACCGCCAATTTATTTTATTTTCAATAAATAATTATTTATTAATTTAGTTTTAAAATTTTAAATTAAAATAATAGGGTATCTAATCCTAGTTTATCATTTAATTTTTTTAATTCATAAAATAAAATAATATTTTGATTAAATTAAAATTTCACTTAATAATTTAATTTTTATATTTTTAATTCATATTTATTAATTAATTAACTAAAAAAATTTAATTTAACTTTTGTATAACCGCAACTGCTGGCACAAAATTTGTTATTAATTTTAAAATTACTAAATCTTAATTTCTTAAATATTTAATATTAATTACTACAATAAACTTTAAATTTTTTAAATTTTTTAAATAAATTTACACAAAAATTTATATATAAAATAATTTTTAAATAAATTTTCAAACAACAATTATTTTATATAAAAAAATAATTGAATATAGAATTTTTTTTTTTTTTTTTTAAAATTAAATATTTAATATATATATATATTATTTATTAATTTAAACATATATATATAATATTAAATTATTTATTTATTTTAAAAATTAATATTTAAAATTAATTATTAAATAATTTTTTTCTTATTTTATAATATTAGTAATAAAAACAATACTTTAAAATAAACAATTAATATCTTTTTTAATAAAAAATAAATATATCTGTAATAAAGTTTTTATATAATATAAACTTAAAAATAAGCTAAATTAAGCTTTTGGGTTCATACCCCAACCATAAAGAAAATTCTTTTTTTTAAAATAAAGTGCCTGATTAAAGGATTATTCTGATAGAATAAATTAAGTAATGTTTTTACCTTTATTATATTTTATAGAATCTTATATCTATAACTAATAAAATCAAAAATTATTGTGCTATTACACTAAAATATATTATTTATTTTAAATTTTTATTAATAATTCTTCAAAAATACTTTTTTTTTTCTTTTTAATTTTTAGTACATTATTAACTATTTCTTCTAATTCATGATTAGGATGTTGAATTGGTTTAGAAATTAACTTATTAAGATTTATTCCTTTAATTTCTAATTCTAATAATCTTTTTTCATCAGAAGCATCATTGAAATATTTTCTTATTCAATCTATTGCTTCAATTAATTTTTTATTTTTTATTCTTATAACTATAATTTTCAAAAATTTCTTAATAAATTTTTTAATTATAATTATAATGAATTCATCTATATTTATAAAAATAGGTTCAGTTCCTTTCCATTTTTGATTCCCAAATATAGCTGAAGGATTGATATGATTTAATAATTTTATTTTAATAACTTGACAAAAAATTTCTCCCATAATTATTCTATCATATTATTTTAATATAAAATTAATAATTTTAATAATTATTTTTAATACAATTATTGGAGCATTGGGAGGTATAAAACAAACTTCATTACGAAAATTAATAGCTTTTTCTTCTATTAATAATTTAGGTTGAATACTAGCAGCTATAATATTAAGTGAAAATTTATGATTTTTTTATTTATTAATTTATTCTTTTATAATTAGAATTATATGTTTTTTATTTAATTTTATAAATATTTTCTTTATCAATCAATTATTTATTATTAAAATAAATATTTTAATTAAAATTAACTTATTAATTAATTTTTTATCTTTAGGAGGATTGCCCCCCTTCTTAGGATTTTTCCCTAAATGAATTATTATTAATTTTTCCATTAATAATAATTTAATTTTTATAATTTTAATTATAATTATAATAAGATTAATTATTTTATTTTATTATATTCGTATTATTTATTCATCTATTATATTTAATTATTTTAAAATAAAATGATTTAATTTTCATTCTAATTATAAAATATTTTTAATTAATATATTTTCTTTTTTTTCTATTTCAATAATAATTATCAATTCTTTTTTCTTTTTTTAAAAGATTTTAAGTTAAATAAACTAATAATTTTCAAAATTATTTATAAAGAAATTTATTCTTTAAATCTTAAAAATCTTAGTATTTTATTTACTCCTTAAAATTTGCAATTTTATATCATTATTGACTATAAGATTTAATAAAAAGGATTATTTCCTATAAATAAATTTACAATTTATCGCTTTTATCAGCCATTTTATTTTTTAGCGAAAATGAATTTACTCAACAAATCATAAAGATATTGGAACACTTTATTTTATTTTCGGAATTTGAGCTGGAATAGTTGGGTCTTCTTTAAGAATAATAATTCGAACTGAATTAGGAAATCCAGGATCTTTCATCAATAATGATCAAATTTTTAATACTATTATTACAGCTCACGCTTTTATTATAATTTTTTTTATAGTTATACCTATTATAATTGGAGGATTTGGAAACTGATTAGTCCCTCTAATATTAGGAGCACCTGATATAGCATTTCCTCGCATAAATAATATAAGATTTTGACTTTTACCTCCCTCTTTAATTCTTCTTCTTTCTAGAAGAATCATTGAAAATGGAGCAGGAACAGGATGAACTGTTTATCCTCCTTTATCTTCAAATATTGCTCACGGAGGAAGATCAGTTGATTTAACCATTTTTTCTCTTCATTTAGCTGGAATTTCATCAATTTTAGGAGCAATTAATTTTATTACAACTATTATTAATATACGATTAAATAATTTATCATTTGACCAAATACCTTTATTTGTTTGAGCTGTCGGAATTACAGCTTTTTTACTTTTATTATCTCTTCCTGTATTAGCCGGAGCTATTACTATATTATTAACTGATCGAAATCTTAATACTTCATTTTTTGATCCTGCAGGAGGAGGTGATCCAATTTTATACCAACATTTATTTTGATTTTTTGGTCATCCCGAAGTTTATATTTTAATTCTTCCAGGATTTGGTATAATTTCTCATATTATTTCTCAAGAAAGAGGAAAAAAAGAAACATTTGGATGTTTAGGTATAATTTATGCTATATTAGCTATTGGATTATTAGGATTTATTGTATGAGCTCATCACATATTTACAGTAGGAATAGATATTGATACACGTGCTTATTTTACTTCAGCTACTATAATTATTGCTGTACCAACTGGTATTAAAATTTTTAGTTGATTAGCTACACTTCATGGCACTCAAATTAATTACTCTCCATCTATAATATGAAGTTTAGGATTTGTATTTTTATTTACTGTAGGAGGATTAACTGGAGTAATTCTTTCTAACTCTTCAATTGATATTTCTCTTCATGATACATATTATGTAGTAGCTCATTTTCATTATGTTTTATCTATAGGAGCAGTATTTGCTATTATAGGAGGTTTTATTCATTGATACCCTTTATTTACTGGATTAACCCTTAATTCATTTTTATTAAAAATTCAATTTTTCTCTATATTTATTGGAGTAAATTTAACTTTTTTCCCTCAACATTTTCTAGGATTAGCTGGAATACCTCGACGATACTCTGATTATCCTGATTCTTACCTTTCCTGAAATATTTTATCTTCTATAGGATCTCTTATTTCTATAATTTCAGTAATTTTAATACTAATCATTATTTGAGAATCAATAATTTCTCAACGAATTTCTCTTTTTTCTTTAAATATACCTTCTTCTATTGAATGATATCAAAAATTACCTCCTGCCGAACATTCATATAATGAATTACCTATTTTAAATAATTAATTTCTAATATGACAGAATATAATGTAATGGATTTAAACCCCATCTATAAAGGTTTTCCTTTTTTTAGAAATTCCTACATGATCAAACCTTAATCTTCAAAATAGAGCCTCCCCTCTAATAGAACAAATTATTTTTTTCCATGACCATACATTAATTATTCTTATTATAATTACTATTTTAGTAGGATATTTAATAATTAGTTTATTTTTTAATAAATTTATTAATCGATTTTTATTAGAAAATCAAATAATTGAATTAATTTGAACTATTTTACCAGCTATTATTTTAATTTTTATTGCTTTTCCTTCATTACGACTTCTTTATTTATTAGATGAATTAAATAATCCTTTAATTACCTTAAAAAGTATCGGCCATCAATGATATTGAAGTTATGAATACTCTGATTTCAATAATATTGAATTTGACTCATATATAATTCAAAATAATGAAATAAATAATTATAATTTTCGCCTTTTAGATGTTGATAATCGAATTATTTTACCTATAAATAATCAAATTCGAATTATAGTAACAGCTACCGATGTAATTCATTCTTGAACTATTCCCTCTTTAGGAGTAAAAATTGATGCTAACCCAGGACGTATTAATCAAACTAATTTATTTATTAATCGTCCAGGAATTTTTTATGGACAATGTTCAGAAATTTGTGGAGTTAATCATAGATTTATACCTATTGTAATTGAAAGAATTTCAATTAAAAATTTTATTAATTGAATTAATAATTATTATTCACTAGATGACTGAAAGCAAGTAATGGTCTCTTAAACCAATTTATAGTAAATTAGCACTTACTTCTAGTATAAAGAATTAGTTAAATTTATAACATAAATATGTCAAATTTAAATTAATAATTTTATTTTATTATTCTTTTATTCCTCAAATAATACCTATTAATTGAATTTTTTATTTAATTTTTTTTCTAATATTATTTATATTATTTAATATAATACATTATTATATATTTATTAATATTAATATTAAAAATAAAAATTTATTAATTATAAAAAAAAATAATTTAATTTGAAAATGATAAATAATCTATTTTCAATTTTTGATCCTTCCACTAATATTTTCAATTTAAATTTAAATTGATTAAGAACTTTTTTAGGACTTATATTTTTACCTTTAACATTTTGATTAATTCCTAATCGATATCTTTTTTTTTGAAATTTTATTTTTATTAAACTTCATAATGAATTTAAATTATTATTAAAAAATAATTATTTTCAAGGATCAACTTTTATTTTTATTTCCATATTTTCTTTTATTTTATTTAATAATTTTTTAGGTTTATTCCCATATATTTTTACAAGAACTAGTCACTTAACACTTTCTCTATCTATTTCTTTACCATTATGATTAAGATTTATAATTTATGGTTGAATTAATAATTATAATCATATATTTATTCATATAATCCCTCAAGGAACCCCTCCAATTCTTATACCTTTTATAGTTTTAATTGAAACTATTAGTAATATTATTCGACCCGGTACTTTAGCTGTTCGACTAACAGCTAATATAATTGCCGGACATTTACTATTAACTTTATTAAGAAAAACAGGACCTATAATAAATTTTTATTTATCAATTTTAATAATTCTTATCCAAATTTTATTATTAATCTTAGAATCAGCAGTAGCAATTATTCAATCATATGTAATTGCTATTTTAAGAACTTTATATTCTAGAGAAGTAAACTAA